TCCCAAAGAATTCTCTTAGGTCCTCTTTTAGCAAAAAAATTCAATATGTTCCAATTGTGTAAAGATGAATAAAAGGGTTTATATAAAAAGTAGGCTAGAAGTATTCCGAAATACGTTATACTGACGGAAAGGGTTGGATTTTTTACAACTTCATACCAATCAACAAAATGAGTTGAATTTTGTTGTAACAGATTTATAGATGGAGTTAACAATTTTGATAAAATATCCGACTCGATTACTTCTTGATTCAAAGGAATTCCTATCGCTCCAACAAACAAAGGAAATAGGACTAATACAAGCATAACAAATAATATAGTATTGTCTGATTCGTGAGGATAACAAAAAGTCTTGGCAGCGCCAAAAGGAAAAATAGTAATAAAGGGCATATTTGTTACAGTACTAGCAATTCGATGAGTCTTCTTCGCAAAAAAAGAAGCCCTTTTATTATTATTCATTGTTAATAAAGCAACTAAATGAAATTTGTTTTTAATCGGTTTTGGTTCTTCTTTACCCCATAGAGATATTGAATATAAGGAATTTCTTTTTTTGCCACTGTAATTTTGCAAGCAAAAGTTGAAAGGCCCCTCAAAAGTAAGTAAATAAATTCGAAACATATAAAATGCGGTTAATCCGGCTGTGAAAAAAGCTATTGTTGCGAAAATCGGCGAATACAACCAAGTATCATTAAGAATTTCATCCTTGGACCAAAAACAGGCGAGAGGTGGAATACCACAAAGAGAAAGAGTACCTACTAAAAAAGCGGTTTTTGTAATCGGCACATGCTTTCTTAACCCACCCATAAGAACCATATTCTGGCTTTTATCTGGAAAATATCCAACAATAGCTTCCATTGAATGAATAATTGATCCGGATCCTAAAAACAACAAGGCTTTGGAATAGGCATGAGTAATCAAATGAAATAAAGCGGCTCGATAAGACCCCATACCTAGAGCTAACATCATATAACCCAATTGAGACATTGTAGAATAAGCTAAACCTCTCTTAATATCTTGTTGAGCAAGAGCTAAAGTAGCTCCTAAAAATACTGTTATTATCCCTATCAAAGATATTAGATTCATTGCGTATGGTATGACTATGAAAAGTGGAAGAAGCCGAGCTACAAGAAAAATTCCCGCCGCTACCATAGTAGCAGCATGGATAAGAGCCGAAATAGGAGTAGGCCCTTCCATGGCATCGGGTAACCATACATGAAGAGGGAATTGCGCGGATTTAGCAACCGGGCCGGCAAATAATAGAAATGCACACAAAGTAACAAATAAAAGGTTAACCTCATTATTATAAATCAAGTTTTTCAATATTTCGAACAAATCCCGAAATTCGAAACTGCCTGTTAGCCAATAAAGACCTAAGATCCCTAATAATAATCCAAAATCCCCTACACGATTAGTTACAAATGCTTTTTGACAGGCGCCTGCCGCAATAGGTCGTGTGAACCAAAACCCGATTAATAGATAAGAGCACATTCCAACCAATTCCCAAAAAATATAAATTTGTATGAAATTCGAACTTGTAACTAATCCTAACATTGAAGCATTGAAAAAACTCATATAAGCAAAAAATCTCAAATATCCTTGATCATGAGACATATAATTGTCACTATAAATAAGAACCAGAATTCCAACTGTAGTGATTAATATTGACATAATAGAAGTAAGTGGATCAATAAAGTATCCGAACTCGAAAGACAAATCACTAGTGATGGTCCAAGTCCTTAGGGATTGATAGATCGAAGTTCTATCTATTTGCTCAATAGATAGATCGATCGAAAAAATCATAACTATACTTAACAATAAAATACTAATAAAAGCCCACATACGGCGAAGATTTTTTGTTGCGGTCGGAAAAAATAGAAGTCCCACCCCTATTAACATAGGGACTGGAAGTGGAACTAAAGGTATGATCCAGGAATATTGATATGTATGTTCCATAAAATCAATAAAGTAATAATAATTGTTTTTTATTCTTAATTCAGTGTTTCTGATTCACCGGTTCTTATCTCTTTTAAACTGAAAAGGGATTAATAAAAAAATTAAGGTTAAGGTATTAAAATGAAAAACTTAAATAAAATTCGCTTTTTCTATTCATAGTTATTTTGAATCTTTCCCACCAACTTCAAAAAAATGAAGAGTTAAAAACAATCAAATGTTCTAACTAAGCTACTAGTCAAAAATAAATAATTATTTTCTACTTTATACTACGTAAGATTTTTAGGAAGATAGAGCAAATTCAAACTTCACTTATTATTCTCTAATTCCACTAATTTATGTCCATAGATCAAGACGAAAGAATTACACAAAATTAAATTTGATATAAATCATAGGCTGACCCCTACCGTTCCCCAATAAAATACGAATTAGTTTTTTTATTCTTTGTTTATTCACAACCATTAACTAGTTCATCTCGGCACGTATTGATTGTCTACTATTATAATTATAATAAAAGACATTTAATTATAAAAAAAGACATTTAATAACCAATTACTAGACAAAAATGGTTGGGTAGATAAAACCTGTTCGATGTATTTTTCATGGATAAATGTAGCAGGCCGAAAATAGACAGAGATAAGGGCGGAAGGGCTTTTTCTTTTTTTTATCAACTTCAACCAATTCTATTTCTGTTATATGGCCCAATCCGTCCTATAGATATCGATTTGAATAGGTATCTAAGGGTGCCGCCAATAACTCCGGAATACGAATTCCTTTATTCTCCAATATTTAGGGAATATAAATTGAAAAAATCCCTTATTCCATTTATTTATTTATTTATTTTTTGTTCTAGTAAGATTTTATGCCATTTTTGCATATTTCGATTTATTTCTTTTTTCTAAAGGTAGTTAGTGTATAAAAAAAAATAAACAGATAATGAAATGAACCGTAAAACTAAAAAATGATTTGTTTTAACAATAGATGTCTTTCACATCCAATTTGATCAATGACTAACCTTTTCTTTTTTGAATGGCAGTTCCAAAAAAACGTACTTCTATATTAAAAAAACGTATTCGTAAAAATCTTTGGAAAAAGGGGGGGTACTGGGCAGCGTTGAAGGCTTTTTCGTTAGCGAAATCCCTTGCTACTGGGAATTCAAAAAGTTTTTTTTGTACAACAAATAAATAATCAAAGGTTGAAATAATCTTCAAATAATCTGAATCCCCCAGACACAAAAATGAGTTAATTGTGTTTCGAATTTATACTATAGAATTTAGAAAAATCGAAAAAGTAAGTAAACATTCCCTTTTGTAATGTTTTGAACCAATTGATTTGTCTACTGAATTCGAAAATAAAAATAAATAAATAAAAAAAAAAAAGACTTTTTTTTTTTTTATTTGAAAACGGAATCAAGACAAACTAGAAAGTTTCACCTTTCTTTTTATTTTACTATTTTTTTATTCCCAGGATGGGGATTCTTATTTTCCCCATCACCCCACCATAAACAATAAGAATTTTTTTTTTTATTTTCTATAATACGTGCAGCCCAATACCTAATTGATTTGATCAATCCTAGGACAAATTAATAGTGAAAAAAAAAAAAGAAAAAACCTAAAATTACGACAACACAAACACAAAAGTTCTAAAAAATGAAAAAAAAAAAAAGAAAGAAACCCTTTTTGAGTTGTTCCCTGGAGTGAAGTTAGAACTATTTAGTTACAACCGTTACAAGGTTCTAGTTTATCAAAGAAGAAACTCTGAAAGTTAAGTTAAATAAAACTGAAACCTTAAATAATTAAATACAACAACAAAAGAAGGGGCGGAATCTTTAAATAGCCCTTTCAATGTTTTTTGTTTTTAGTAAACATTCAAATTTCAAATTGATGAATAAAAATCCATTGAAATAGACTCTTTCAATCTCGACGATTGACTAATAATAGGGTATTATGATTTCGAGCAAGCCGCTATGGTGAAATCGGTAGACACGCTGCTCTTAGGAAGCAGTGCTAGAGCATCTCGGTTCGAGTCCGAGTGGCGGCATAGCATCTGTAAAAAGATATACAAAAAAAGTGCTCTAAGGAATTTAATTTATGATTTCCATTCTGTATATTTGAGGTATTCTCGCTTTTAATTTTTTTTTTTTATGATATTTTCAACTTTGGAGCGTATATTAACGCATATATCCTTTTCGGTCGTTTCAATTGGAATTACAATTTATTTAATAACCTTCTTAGTCGATGAAATCAGAGGGCTATATGCTTCATCAGAAAGGGGGATGACAGCTACCGCTTTCTGTCTAACAGGATTATTAATCACCCGTTGGGTTTACTCGAGACATTTCCCATTAAGTGATTTATATGAATCATTAATCTTTCTTTCATGGAGTTTATCTATTATTCATAAGATTTTTGATTTTAAAAATAATCAAAATCATTTAAGCGCTATAACGGCACCAAGTGCTTTTTTTACCCAAGGCTTTGCGACTTCGGGTTTTTTAACCAAAATGCATCAATCCAGAATATTAGTACCCGCTCTCCAAGTCCAGTGGTTAATGATGCACGTAAGTATGATGGTATTGGGCTATGCAGCTCTTTTATGTGGATCATTATTATCCACGGCTCTTCTAGTCATTACATTTCGAAAAGTGATAAGGCTTTTTTTGAAAAGAAAAAATTTTGTAAATGTAAATGGGTCATTTTGTTTCAGTGAAATCCAATACATGAACGAAAAAAAGAATGTTTTTCTAAATAGTCTTTCCGCTAGAAATTATTACAGGTATCAAGTGATTCAACAATTGGATCGTTGGAGTTATCGTATTATTAGTTTAGGATTTATCTTTTTAACCACAGGTATTCTTTCGGGAGCAGTATGGGCTAATGAGGCGTGGGGGTCTTATTGGAATTGGGATCCAAAAGAAACTTGGGCATTTATTACTTGGACGATATTCGGGATTTATTTACATACTCGAACAAATACAAAATGGGAAGGTGTAAATTCCGCAATTGTGGCTTCTATGGGCTTTCTTATAATTTGGATATGCTATTTCGGAGTCAATCTATTAGGAATAGGGTTACATAGTTATGGTTCATTTAATTAACACCTATTTGAATTGAAGAAAGGGTTTGATGAATACAAACATAGGACAGCGCGGAGATCGAAACGAAACTTGGTGTTAGTGTAAGATGCCGAGAACCTTTTGAATCAAGCAGTGCGGCGATTCAAAAGGTTCTTACAAATGCCTTTGGCAGTTGGTCACAATTTAATTTAAATTTAATTTTTTAATTTAAATTATTTGACTTCTTCTTTTTATTTAACTTAAGAGTAAGAGAAGAAAAAGGATTTCTTTGTTCATTGGATAACGAACTCTTTTTAAAATCATGGGATTTCTTTTTGATTTTTTTTAGTCATGAAAACTATCTACAAAAAAAAATTCGATATAATAGCTTCGGCCTTGTCCGCTGATAGTGAGAGAACGAAATCGGGATAAATACCAATACCTATTACGGGTAGAAGAATCGAGATCAAAACAAATAACTCCCGTGGTCCAGAATCAAAAAAATAAGAGTTTGGGGCATTAAATAGCTTGTACCCATAGAACATTTGCCGTAACATAGATAATGAATAAATAGGAGTTAATATCATTCCAATTGCCATTACAAAAGTGATTACTATTTTTGGCATTAAAAAAAATTTTTGGCTGGTAATTATTCCAAAAAATACTATCAATTCTGCAACAAAACCACTCATGCCGGGTAATGCAAGGGAGGCCATCGATAAGATACTGAATAGCGTGAAGATCTTTGGAATTGGTATAGCTAGTCCGCCCATTTCGTCTAGATAAGCAAAACGTATTCTATCATAACTCGTTCCTGCCAAGAAAAAAAGTGCAGCACTAATCAACCCATGAGAAATTATTTGTAAAACGGCTCCATTGAGACCTGTATCGGTTATCGAGCCTATTCCTAGAATTATGAAACCCATATGAGATACAGAGGAATAGGCTATTCTTTTTTTTAAATTCCGTTGGCCGGGAGATGTTGAAGCTGCATAAATTATTTGCACGGTACCTACTATCATGAACCAGGGGGAAAATATAGAATGAGCGTGCGGTAATAGTTCCATATTGATTCGAATCAACCCATATGCTCCCATTTTTAATAAGATTCCGGCTAGAAGCATACAAGTACTGTAATGTGCCTCTCCGTGGGTGTCTGGTAACCACGTATGAAAGGGTATAATTGGCAATTTGACAGCAAAAGCAATAAAAAATCCAATATAGAATATTATTTCCAGTGCCACAGGATACGACCGATTAACTAATGTTTCCAAATTTAATGTTGGTTCATTGGAACCATATAAACCGATACCCAAAACTCCTATTAAAAGAAAAACGGAGCCTCCTGCCGTGTACAAAATAAATTTTGTGGCTGAATAAAGGCGTTTCTTTCCACCCCACACGGACAGAAGTAGATAAACGGGAATTAATTCTAATTCCCACATGATGAAAAAAAGTAAAAGGTCCCGAGAAGAAAATGATCCTATTTGACCGCTGTACATCGCTAACATCAGGAAGTGGAATAGTCGGGAATTCAGAGTAACTGGCCGAGCCGCTAAAGTAGCTAAAGTGGTGATAAATCCCGTCAGTAAAATGGGTCCTATGGAAAGTCCATCTATTCCCAATCGCCAGTCAAACTCAAAAAAAGTGATCCATTTATAATCCTCTGCCAGCTGGATTAATGGATCGTCCAATTGGAAATTATAACAGAATGCATAGGTCGTTAGAAGGAGTTCTAAGACACATATATATATTGTATATCCTCTAGTCACCTTATTTCCTCTATGAGGGAGAAAAAAAATTAAAGAACCCGCGGCTATCGGAAAAACTACAATTAGTGTTAACCAAGGAAAATAATTCGTGGTAAAGACAAGATACACTTGGCCCAGAAAAACCCGTGCTCGAAACTCGAAAATAGAATATATTCGTATTTTTTTTTTTCTTTTTCGAGTACGGGTTTTTGTCGGTAATCGGTAAAAAAAAAACTGTATTCAAAACGGATTCAAGTGGGTTTTTCGGGAACGTATCAATATCAATAAGCTAGACCCATGCTTCGGGTTGTTTCATGCCATAAATAAACTCGAACACTCAAGAAATCCGTTGGACAGGCGGATTCACATCGCTTACAACCAACACAGTCCTCTGTTCTTGGAGCAGAAGCAATTTGCTTTGCTTTACATCCGTCCCAAGGTATCATTTCTAATACATCCGTGGGGCAAGCTCGTACACATTGAGTACACCCTATACATGTATCATAAATCTTTACTGAATGTGACATTGGATCTATCTATTTTTGTTTTGAACTTTTTCATTTTCGATCTAGTCAATTTTGAAATGTCATATTTAAACACCAGATGAATCAATGATTTACCATAATTTTGCTAATTAATCCACTTCTGGATCAAGGGAACAAAGATACTTTGATTTCTTACAGTTTCACAAACAGGATCGAAATTAGGGCATATTCTATATCCTAAATTCAATTTAGGAATATTATGATTTATAAATACTACTTATTCAACAAAGTCGATTGATTGATACGCGTCGATTTTCTGTTACGATAAATTGACGAAACAATAGCTGATCCGATAGCTGCTTCAGCGGCTGCAATAGCTATAACAAAAATTGAAAAAATATCTCCTTTTAATTGTCGACTATCAAAAAAATCAGAGAATGTTACAAAATTGATATTAACTGCATTTAGTATAAGTTCAAGGCACATCAAGGCCCGAACCATATTTCGGCTCGTAATCAAGCCATAGATGCCAATCGAAAATAAATAGGCACTCAAAACAAGTACATGCTCGAGCATCATTAACCAACTCCGTACCAATTTCGATTCATTTCAATCTGAACAATAATAATAATGCAAGTGATTTGGTTGCTTAGAATATACCAGGTACGGAACAAAAGAATCCATTTGGTAATAGATCGAATAAAAAAAATTCTATTTTGATTTTCTATTGATCTGTGAATAGTATTCAACTAGACTTTACAAGAATTTAAGGGAAATTAATGTGATAACACATAATGAATGTGATAACACATAAAAAGTCGAATTGGGATTGCTGTTCCTAGTTATAAAGATTTGTTATTGACGCGCCACGGCAATTGCACCTATTAAAGCAACTAAAAGAATTATTGAAACGAGTTCAAATGGAAGAAAAAAGTCTGTTGATAAATGAATTCCAATTTGTTGACTATTACTTATCAAATCTTGTTCAATAATCTGGTTGGCTCGTGTAGTCCAAATAATCCCGTACCACGATGTATCGAGAATAGTAGTGATTAGCGAAAAAAAAATACTTGTACAAACCAGAGAAGTAAGACCATCGCCAATAGTCCAAAGATTCAACTGAAAATCTTTGGAATAGTCTGAGCCGTTCATGAACATTACAGCAAATATGATTAAAACATTTACAGCTCCCACGTAAATAAGGAGTTGCGCGGCAGCTACAAAATGGGAATTTGATAGAATATAGAATAATGATATACAAACAAGAACCAATCCCAAGGAAAAGGCAGAATAAATTGGGTTGGTAAATAATACCACTCCCAGACCTCCTAATATAAGACCCGATCCCAGAAAAACTAAAATAAAATCGTGTATTGGTCCAGGCAAATCCATTATATTAAAATAGGAGATAAATAAATCGAAATCTTTTTCATGACCTTATTGAGCCGACCAGGAAAAATTATTTATGAGACATTCTCAATTCCAATTCAATGAAATTAGAATCTACTAAGTGGGAATTGATGCGGATACAGTTCTGGGATCAATTTCGTTCTTTTCGTTATTCTAAATGCCAATTTGAAATTGAAGCTATATAGTTCGAAAAAGCTTCTGTCTATATATCATTTCATTTCAATACAAATGTAGTTGTACTTCTCATCAACCAATCAAAAGTTGGGATTTTGAGTTATTGACCAAGCAAAAAAACAACCTTATCCCTTTATACCAACTATACCAAAACTGAACCTTAGTAATTCGAAATTCAAAAGGTTTAGACGTTTTTTCGTTGAGGCGAATTCAAGACTGTTCGAATTGTAAAATCGTCAATTACTGACATTGGTAAACGACCTAAAGCAATTTGATTATAATTCAATTCGTGACGGTCGTAAGTCGCAAGTTCATATTCTTCAGTCATTGATAAACAATTTGTTGGACAATACTCAACGCAGTTACCACAAAAAATACAAATTCCAAAATCAATACTGTAATTAAGCAATCGTTTCTTTCGAATATCTGTTTCAAATTTCCAATCAACAACAGGCAGATCTATAGGACATACCCGAACGCATACTTCACAAGCAATACATTTATCAAATTCAAAATGGATTCGACCACGAAAACGCTCTGATGGGATTAATTTTTCATAAGGATATTGAATAGTTACAGGTAAACGATTTGCTTGGGATAAAGTAATCATGAAACTTTGACCAATGTACCTTGCAGCTCGTATTGTTTGTTGACCATAATTCATGAAACCGGTTACCATAGGGAACATATTGTGAATATCTATGAATGTTTTGAGTTTATTTCTTTCTCTTGTTTGAGACAAGTAGCGAATATTGTATTCCTTTTTTTCTTTATCTTTATAGCGAAAGGAGTTGGGAAGAAGTTGTTAATAATAGATTACCGAGAGAAATAGGTAAAAGAAATTTCCAGCCAAGATTTAATAGTTGGTCCATTCTTAGTCTCGGTAAAGTCCACCTTGTTGCAATAGGAATGAACAAGAACAAATAAGTTTTAGCTAATGTAATAAAGATACCAATTGTCGTTCCAAAGATTCCATCCGCTTTATTTATTTCAACCAGCCCAGGAACAAATATGTATGGAATGGAAAGATTCGAACCTCCCAAGTAAAGAACTGTTACAAATAATGAGGAAACTAGTAGATTTAGATAGGAAGCAACGTAAAATAAACCAAATTTTATTCCTGAATATTCGGTTTGATAACCGGCTACTAATTCTTCTTCCGCTTCTGGTAAATCAAAAGGTAATCTCTCGCATTCCGCTAGGGAAGAAATTAGAAAAACGATAAACCCTATAGGTTGACGCCACAAATTCCACCCCCAAAAACCATATTTTGATTGCGCCCCAACTATATCAACTGTACTTAAACTGTTAGATAATCATAGTCGGTGGTAACATTACGGTTTCCATCGCTATTACAAAACCGTACATGAGATTTTCACCTCATACGGCTCCTCAGGGCCACAAATAAATGTAAGGACCGGACCGGTATTAGTTATTTTGATTTTGATATGGTTATAGGATGGATAAAGTCAAAATCTAGCGGAGGATCCCCAATTATACCACTGGAATTCTGTCTGCTCTAAGGATAAAAAAACAGTATTTCTGAATTAATCTCATCCTTTACGAATTTCAAATTTTCTGTGTTGAGTAATAACTTAATCAACCCTTCAATAAAATACTCTTGTAGAAATATCACTCGATATTTCAACCCATCCTTTTATTTTCGATTACGAAAAAGAATTCGCCATTACACTAGTTCATGAATCATGACACGAATTTGATTTCTATCAATATATGAAAGAAAGGATTCTTTTAGATTGTAATTGTATTTTTTCTATTTTTTTGTTCCTCTTCTTCTTTCTGAGATAAAATGGGGCTTAAAAGGGGGTAAAGGATTATTTCGTTCCTGATAGTTATTTCTTTAACTGGCGGATAGGAGCATGCTCTGGATCGGAATTGTGGGGAGTACTGCCTGATCGTTTCTACCAACTTAAAGCCCCAATTAGTATTCTTTTATGTTATGCAGAAGTATCCTTTTAGATAATTGACATAATCTACATTACTAACCCGTTGTGTGTATTTTGGTGTTCCTTCCTATCCCCCCGCTTTGCGTTTTCAACCCCCTATTCAACCCCCCTAATATATCTAATATATATTGTAATACATACAATAGCTAATGAAAAATGAAAATTCTATAGGGTTGGTCTTTTAAGCCCGCTTCAAGCTAGGATGATCAATCGACCTGTCTTGGGGTAAGGGCTTCCTCCACTTTTACTTTTGTTTACTTATCCTTAACGCTTGTACATAGGAAATGAGACTTAATCCACGTTTACTGCGAATTTCGAAGGTGTTTTCTTTCACTCATATATAACTATCTAATTTCTTTTATTAACCTAAAGAGTCAATAAATGAATAAAAAAATGAGGATTTCTATTCAAGTTCTTTTTTTTCTAGAACGAAAAGCTTAGGTTTTAGCGAATCACACGTAGAGATATTGATAAAACACATAAAGTTAATGGTATTTCATAACTAATCGATTGAGCAGCAGCTCGCAGACCACCTAAAAAGGAATATTTATTATTTGATCCATATCCTGACATAAGAAGTCCAATAGGGGCAATACTTGAAATGGCAATCCATAAAAAAATACCGATATTGAGGTCAGCTAAAACAAGGTTATAACTAAAAGGAATTACTGAATAACTTAGTAGAATTGCTATGACTGCTATAGATGGACCAATACTGAATAAACTACTATTTCCTCTAGATGGAAGAAGGTTTTCTTTGAAAAGGAGTTTTGTCCCATCGGCTAAAGCTTGAAGAATTCCCAAAGGGCTGGCGTATTCAGGCCCAATACGCTGTTGTATTCCTGCAGATATTTCTCTTTCTAACCACACAATTACTAGGACACCGATTGTGATTGCCAATACATAAATCGAAATAGGGGCAAGCACCCATAGGATCCCATAGACCTCTTGTAGGGATTCCAATCGGGAAAAAGAATTGATATCTTGTACTTCGGGTGTAGCAATTATCATTTCAACGATCAACTTCCCCCATAATGATATCTATACTACCTAATATCGTCATAATATCAGCCAATTTCATTCTTTTAACTAACTGAGGAAGAATTTGCAAATTGATAAAACCCGGTGGGCGAATTTTCCATCTCCAAGGAAACCCACTTTGATCCCCTATCAGAAAAATTCCCAATTCTCCTTTTGGGGCTTCTACTCTCGCATAAAGTTCTTGTTTTGTCAATTCAAAGGTAGGAGAAGGCTTTTTACTAATGAATCTATTTTCAAAATCATTCCGTTCTGGATCGCTTTCTCTATCAAAGCAGCGGATTTCTAAATTTTCATAGGGGCCTCCCGGAATTCCTTCTAAAGCCTGTTGAATAATTTTTACAGATTCCGTCATTTCACCGATTCGGACTAAATAACGAGCTAAGGAATCCCCTTCTTTTTGCCACTGGACTTCCCAATCAAATTCGTCATAACACTCATAATGATCAACTTTACGAAGATCCCATTCTATTCCAGACGCTCGTAGCATTGGTCCTGATAAACCCCAATTTATTGCTTCTTCTCCACCAATAATGCCTACTCCTTCAACTCGTTCTAAAAAAATGGGGTTTCGCGTAATAAGTTTTTGATATTCAGCAACCCCTGTTAAAAAATAATCGCAGAAATCCAAACATTTATCTATCCAACCATAGGGTAAATCAGCTGCTACTCCTCCGATACGAAAATAATTATGCATCATTCTCATACCGGTGGCAGCTTCGAACAGATCATATACTAATTCTCTTTCTCTGAAAATATAGAAGAAAGGAGTCTGTGCACCAATATCTGCCATAAAAGGGCCAAGCCATAACAGATGGGAAGCTATACGACTCAACTCCAACATAATTACTCTGATATAGCTGGCCCTTTTAGGTACGCGAATATTTCCCAACTGTTCTGGTCCATTTACAGTTATTGCTTCTGTGAACATAGTAGCTAAATAATCCCAACGGGTTACATAAGGCAGATATTGTATAATTGTTCGGTTTTCCGCAATTTTTTCCATCCCTCTGTGTAAATAACCCAATATTGGTTCACAGTCAATAACATCTTCACCGTCTAGAGTAACGATGAGACGAAGAACCCCATGCATTGACGGGTGGTGAGGTCCCATATTGACTATCATAAATTCTTTTTCTTTTTCTGTAGCTAGTATACTCATAGGTTTTTCCTCGATTCATTCTTACATGAATTGTTGAAAACAACAAGAAGTTCATCAACAGTCAAAATCAAATAATTCGAAATTGTTTTTCAAATTTCAAATTAACGATTTTTTGACTCCCGGATATTCAACTTACTAATTAATTCTTTATAACGTACTCTATTTTTCTTTGACAAATAAGCTAGTAGACGTTGGCGTTTTTCCAAAATTTTACGTAGACCCCTTTGAGATGAATAGTCTTTTCTGTGCAATTCTAAATGTGAAGTAAGTCTCCGGATCGTGTTGGTGAAACGAAATACTTGAAATTCAACCGATCCGCTGTTTTTTTCTTTTTTTTCTTGAACCCTAACTGAGATGAATGCATTTTTTACCATAAAACGAAACCCCTCCCCCTTCCTTTTTTAAGATGAATTTTACTGATCAGTAATAATAATACTAGTTACTTCAATTTGATATACACAATAATCTTAAGTTCGTTATGAACTTGCTAGAAAATCAATATCAATAATCAATCCAATTTTCAATTTGATTAGGCATCTAAAAGGATGGATATTTCGGCAAAAGAGAAAAATTTGGACCTAAAAAAAAGAGTTTCTTGATTCATTTATGGATCTAATTAAAATGTTCGCCATTAATTTGGTATCTTGTATCAGACTGGAATGGAAGACAAGACATGTATACATTTCTTTGTTTTCATATCCCAAAATGGGACATGATAGATAGGAAAAGCACACTATTAACGAATTTTCAATCGTGGATACATATGGACCCTTACCATACTGAAACGACTCCCATTATTGGTATTAAACCAATACCGATTCATACAAATTAAATCTTCTAATCGAGAATTGGCCCAAATAAAGAACTTTAATTGAATTAGTTGATTTTTCTCTCGAGCAAGATTTTTGTTTTTATCCAAAACGCGGCCGCCGCCCTTTCCGTTATTAAAAAATACTGGATTTTTCTGCATACCATTTTGATTCTTCGAATTGAAACAAATTAGGGTTCTTAATTCTCTACGACGTTTAGGGAGTAAAATAGTTTCAGGAACAAGCAAATCATAATGATTTTTGTTTCTATTTCCAGTCATTTTTTGATGTTTTGCAATGAATTCATCAAAATCTTTTTTATCAACATAGCCCTTTTCTTGGTATCTTTTAGTAATTTTGCGCTTATTCTTATGAACCAATGCAATACCTACGATTTGATATAGAAAAAATTGTCCATCATTTTTTACAGACAAACGACGGGGTTCGATAATAAGCATTCCCCCTTTCGTCAATTCTTTAAGAGCGAACTTCTTCTTAGTGATCAAAATAGGCAGACTCATTTCTCCCCTTTGAATAGAGGCTATAGCAACGTCGCTAGGATTTATTAGTCGAACCAGGTGACAATATACTTGCATATCATTGAGTATTTTTTCTCTGAAAGAAACAGCCCCCCTCCATCGCAACTGCAAACACAAATATCTTTTTAGGAAGAAATCGAGCTGTACTTCGGTTTCTCTTTTGGATTGCTTTTTCTTTATACGGGTTTTCATGTCCGATCCCGTATAATTTTCTTCACCATCTTTTTCTTGGTTTGAGAGAACTGATCCAAGAATTACTTGCTTTTGTGCATCCGATCTCGGAGTTCCTTGGTCTGCGAGTTCGTTTTCTTCTTTACTTTGATTCGATAATTCAAAATATTCTTTTTGAGTAGGTGATATAAAAAGATCCGCCTCTTTCTTTCCGGTTCTATTTTTCTTACTATTTCCATTAAAATTGAAAAGAAGTAATTTGATTGGTATAATCCAGGGTTTCGTTCTATATGCATTAAAAAGTAGTACAAATTCTGGGAAGAACCAAGATTCTGGGTTTGATATAGGACAACTTAGTATTTCTTCATTCATTCCCATCCAATCACAAAAGAACCCCTTTTGAGTGGATGGGTTAATTTCTTCATCTTGATGAATTGTAAGATAAAAGGGGACTCTGTTATTAATTGCATTAATTTTTTGATAATTATTGGACCCAATCCTAGTATTTTGATTACTGCTGGTACCAGTATCCATATCAACCCAGGCTTCCATATTGGCCTTATTTCTAAGACAAAAATTAAGAATTCTCCAATCAAAATATTTTCTATACAAGAATTTTTCCATATCCATAATATCATCTTCCCCTATATAATTATTGATAGAGATACTTCCCAGCATAGCCAACAAGTTTACTTTCTTTCTATTGTAATTAGAATAATACTCTTCTTTATTATTTACTTGGACTAGTGATCTATCAATATACGAGTCTTTCTTATCTTCATAATTAAGCGATTTATATGATAAAAGATCATATCGATAGTGTTTTTTAAAATTCGATTTTTGATTACGTAATAGGTCTGCTTCAAAAAAATGTTGTTTTTCGTAATGAGTTAATCCATTTTTTTCATACGAATCTCTTTTAATTAAATCTTTATTTTGAGCCATACAGTGTTGATTGGCTCTATTTCGCCATTCTTGTGGTACTAATCTAGCCCATTTAATCCGAGATAAATCATATTGATAATGCCCGCTTAAACAGTGTTTTCGTGTATTCCTTCCAAAATTCCAAAGGGGTTTATGTCTTAATTGGTAATTAAAGATTCCGTGTTTTTCAAAAAAATCTTTTATTTCATTCTTAAGAAATAGAGATGTTCCGTGATATTGAAGAACGGGTCTTAAATTATAAAAGTTCAAAATTGGGACTTGTAATAATTTGTAAAATACATATGCTTGTGATTGTGAAAAAGACAATAAATTACAAGAAATCTTTGAATTCTTATTACTAGTCTTAGAAATCAATTTTTGGATAGTCGAAATAATTCTATTTTTATTTGTTTTATTAATTCTTTCGGGATTTGCTTCATTATTGTGGATGTTTTTCTCAATAATTTTCATTTGTTTTCTTGTTGATTCACGAAAAGGTTTTGTATTGATTCTTGGAATAGTAAGGGTAGATATAAAAATATTTCTGTATATCTTTTCAATGCCAAATTTTAGAAACAAATAGGATTTACGGATTAATCGAGCGTTTCTTTTTTTTAATATCCGCCAAATCCTTTTTGATGGGTCTAATATTTTAACAGAATAAGTTGGTTTGTTCGAACTAATATTTGTTTCTTGAGTTAGCGATCCTTTTTTCTTTTCTTTTGTAATTTTATATATTTGATTTCTGATTCTGCTTGTTCTATTAGTCAGATCTTTCATTTTTTTTTCAGTCCGGGATAATTTCGTCCAATCCATAGATGAAATTTCAATAGACGGTTCGTGAATCATCTGCTTACTGATTATCGAATTTTTTTGAGTTTCCCTCAATTTCTCGATTTCTCTCAAGTTTATTTTTGAAAGTTCTTTTATTTTGCCTTCTTTAAAATCCCTTAAAACTATAAAAGACTTAGTTTTCAATTTTCGAATTTTTTTTTTTAGTTCTTTAAAAATGGGTTCAAAAAAGGAACGTCGTTTTTGGGGAGAACCGAACGGCATGTCAGTTTCCAGCCCAAAAATTGTTAAAAAACAAACATCAGTTTCTTGTTCACTTTTTGGATCTTTATGAGAGGATTGTATCGTAGATCCGTGCCAGGGTTTCAGGTGAAAGGGGAATAGGATCTTTATCTGAATACCTTCTATTAACCAGTTTTTCGGAAATTCTGTTTCAGATAAATTAACACCACTATAAGTGCATTTAACATAAATTTCACGATTCCAATCCTTAAAATCCTCGGACCACTCGGGATCTTGGAATAATAGTATGCGAACCACATTTTTAGCTATTATCAATAACGGTAATACAATATATTTTCTAAGAATCGATTGGATTACTAACATAGAACTTCTTAGTATTCGAGTAAGTAAACGCTTATCCCATCCTTCTGCTTGTTTTATACGTACCATTTCTTGTCTTTGGTATCTTTCGCCTTTGAGCTTCTTTTTTTCTTTTTTGTCCAATTTTCTTGTCTTTGCGTTTGTATAATCAGAAAGTTTTTGGTTTTTATTTTTTACCATCCAATTTCGAAGAATTACTTTCATCAGTTGGGAAATATCAAAAGACAAATAAAGGGTTTTGTCTATTCTGTCCAAAAAAAGAGGGGAATGGGCATTTGCTTGAACTGGTTTCCAAATAACGGTTTTACGTCTTTGTGCGCGCATGGAACCTTTTATTATATATCGACGAAAATCCGATTGTTCCAAATAATGGGGCAAAGCCACATCCCCTTTTGTCTGGTGATCAACAGCAACCACTAAACGTTTGGCTTTTCGTGAACGAAATGCATGTTTCCCTCTTACATTTTCGTCGTATTCTCCCAGTTCTTGGTATACATTATCGATTAATTTGTATGACCACCGGGGAACTCTTTTACTAATTTCTTTTATCGCTTTTTTTCGAATTTTTTGATCATTGGGATCCGTTATAACTGCATCGAATAAAAAATTCAAACTTTTTATTCGGTCTTCGGAATCGATGTGTTCTCGTTCCCGTTCGGTCAATAAAGACCGCA